TATGTTTCATAATTTTCGAACTCAATTTGTCAATTTAGAATTGATTCTTCTTGTATACAAATTACGATAATGTATATTATACCGCAAATCATTCATTGAGGGTATAAAGGATTCCCTTTAAGTAAGAAATAAAGTTTTTGATCGGGATATGAATCAAACGGGGGATCCCTTAACTATTTAGGGGTCCATGGAACGAATCGCACTTTTACCACTAAACTATACCCGCTACAATACAATTATTGTATCTTTTGTCAAACAAAGCAATCAGACAAAATAAATAAAGAAATAGAGGGGCATAATATTCTAATAATTCCTATATATATAGAATAGATATAGAATTTAATATAAAATTTACGTTACCAGAAAAAAAGAGAAGGAGCCATAAAAAAGGACATTTTGATATTATCTTATTTTGGTTTTATATCATAGGAATCAATCCGTATCTCTTATTTATGTTTGATCGTGTTTAAATTACAAGTATTTTTTTCCAATAAAATACATTCAATTCAAATAAATCATTGTTATTCAATATTCATGGGAATAAAAAGAGCCCGACTAGGTACTGGCCGGGCTCTTTGGCTGTAGAAAAAGAAAAAAGGAAACTAAAAAATAGAAGAAGATATAATATAATAATGAATAGAAATCAAATAGAAAAAAAAAAAAGAGATAAGATAAAAAATAAGATAAAAAGAAGTCTTTTTTTTCAAGCGCCATTTTTTGCTCTTCTTGTTTATGTGATATAACATAAACAAAGTAATTCTATATTTTCAATTGGGGAGAGATGGCTGAGTGGACTAAAGCGTCGGATTGCTAATCCGTTGTACAAATTTTTGTACCGAGGGTTCGAATCCCTCTCTTTCCGTTTCCGTTGATAATTTGATATTTTTTTTTGAACTTCTTTGTTTTCCTTGTTTGTTTGATATTTTTTATTTACTAGTTAAAGATGTTAAAATAGAGAAAATCCTAAAAATATTTCAAAATCCAGCACAAGCAAGAAAAACACAGAATCCACTTTTTTCTTATTCTTCACGCCCTGGATTACGTCCTGGATCGTTAGATAGGAATCCGAAGATGAAAAGAGAAACGAAGAATATCACTACCGTGTAAACAAATAGTTTTAGAGTAAGCATTATAAAATCTCCAAGATAATTAAAAAACGACAAAGAAAGAGAATAGATTCTCTTATATTACAACACATTTTGTTTCTTTTAATACAAAGTTTCTAAAAAATGAAGTTTTTTTGAGGCTATATAAGAAAAATTTCGAAAATGGATTTGTAGTAAGAGTCGAGTCTTTTATTACAAATTATTAATAATTACTTTTACCAAAAATCCTCTTTCATATCCGTAACCTAGGTATTATATTGGTGATGGGCTCAAATCCAATAATAGGATTAGGATTTCTCAATTGGCAAAACGTAGATGATGAGATGGTCCGTATTTTTTCGTATATATCCAAAAATTTCAATATTGGAATCGATAATTCAGACTGTAAGACTTATTTGATCTTATAAATTGTTAAAATGTTCGAATTTTAGTTTTCTGATAAATTCTGAATTTTTTTTAAGACATTACTCAAATTACAGATCTCATCGAAAACTTACAGCAGCTTGCCAAACAAAAGCTAAAAGAAAAAAGAGTATGGGTATTACTGGCATAAAATCCACAATTGGATTCAAGAAAGCGTAGGCTTCGGGCAATTTCGCCGAGAAAAAACTACTTGAATAAAGGACGGAGTGAATACAAATACAGACCAAATTAAAGATATTAAGCATAACAAACATTTTGTTCTTTAATAAAATAAAAATTATTTTTGTTTTTTTTTTGAATTAGAATTTTCATTTTTATTGTATTTTATATATATAGAAAATACAATAAAAATGAAAATCAATTAATATTAATTGATGAATAAAACTAAAAAAAATGAATCAAATAAGAGAAAATCCTCCAAAATCCTTCTTTGATTTGAACTTATCCTGTTCAAAATCTTTTTATTTTCTATTCTGAAATAAAAAAATCGAAGAAATCATACTTCTATACAATATCTTAATTGAATTGTACGTAATGATCAATAAATTTAGTCTTATCCTATCTATATCTATATAGATATAGATAGATATAGATATATAGATACGCATATAAAAATACTAGCAACAAATTTTTCTATAGAAATTTTTGAACTGGAATTGACGGACAACCAATATCAATAATAGTGTTTATTAGTGTAAAATCGAAAATGGGGCGTGGCCAAGTGGTAAGGCAACGGGTTTTGGTCCCGCTATTCGGAGGTTCGAATCCTTCCGTCCCAGAACATATCCATTCACGATGTATATCATATTGGAATACAGATTGTATATCAGAATTTCAATTATCCCCTTTTTGAATTATTCGTCTCTAATCTAAATCGACTTGCTTTCAAATATGTAGAAGTCGAGTTTTTTTTTACTTTCTTTTTTGTGTAATCATTGTTTTAATGTAATCATTTCATTATATATATCTATTATAATTTCATAATTTTTTCATAAATATTGATTTTTCTTTTTTTTTTCTAATATATTTTAATTCCCATTTTTCTACTTTACAAATTCTAAAAAGAGAGTAGAAAATTTATTGATAAAATACCGAGTTAATTTTAATTTACGCCTTTCCTTTTAAAAAGGTTTTCGTTATATAGACGAAAAACCGAGACGTAAAAAGGATAGATTATTCTGTACCGATTGAATCAATGACTATTCACGATTCCATAATTGAATCAATTACATACTGGATCCAAGCTAAAGTAATGTTATGGTAAAACTTCGTTTGAAACGATGTGGTAAAAAGCAACGTGCGACTTGAAAGACATGATTAGATTAGCTGTGGATTCTTACATCCGCCATTTTTTCTAGTATAGAGAAATGAACATGCTCTTGACTCGACATCGTTTGTTCTGTTCCACTAGAACTTATTGTTTTCGGGACGAGAAAGGAGTTGATGATGTAAGTTAATGATGTAAATAGTACATGATGGAGCTCGAGTTTATTCATTTCTCAGGGGCAAGTATCTAAGGTTAGTGAAAATGAATAAGTTAGAAAAACTTCGTAAGTATATTTTTGATAAAAAAATCGAAAGGATCCAATTTGAGCAAGGTTCAAAAAAAATGGTTGGAATTTGTAAAACTGTTTTGATCAAAAGTGTAGCCGCAGGAATTAACCTTCTATTTGTATGATTCTTTCATAGAAAGAAAAAATGGTATGTTGCTGCCATTTTTGAAAAGATTTCAGATTCCCGAAGTAATGTCTAAACCCAATGATTCAAAGAAAAGCTAAAAGATCATGGAACAAGTAAATACCATTTTCAAATTGTCTCATCAATTCTATTATAAAAAAATTCTAAAAAATAAATTATAAAGAAACGAACCACGGGCAAGAAAGCGGAGTAGAGACCACTCAATAAATGAAATAGCTACTAAAGGCTTTGTTTTCTTTTTAGTTATTTGAGAATTATCCAATTTGAGTTATGGGGTTATAAATATGAGGAGTTTTTTTTTTTTCAGAAAGAAAATACGAAAGAAAAATACTTAAGTCATAGTTTAATTGATTTGATGATTTTATGGATCTATTTGACATCATAATTTTCTACATACATATAATTTTTTATTTTCTCGAGCCGTACGAGGATAAAACTTCTTATACGTTTCTAGGGGGGGTGCATTATTTATCTATCTCTATCCCAATGAGCCGTTTATCGAATCGTTGCAATCGATGTTCGATCCCGAAGAGAGGGAAGAGATCTTCGGAAAGTGGGTTTTTATGATCCAATAAAGAATCAAACCTATTTAAATATTCCTGTTATTCTAGATTTCCTTGAACGGGGCGCTCAACCTACAGGAACTGTTCAGGATATTTCAAAAAGGGCTGGTGTTTTTATGGAACTTAGCTCGAATCAACAAACGAAATTCAATTAATGAAATAAACAAGGGGGGTGCGGATGACTTGTATATAGATTTCTAAAACTCTTTTCTCTTTTATCCCCCCGCTCTCTTGTTCTATTCATACCTAATTTTGATTATTTCTTGTTGTTTATATAGAATCATAGGATGTAGTTTTCTATAGCCAGAAAAAGAAATGAAATTTTCATCGATCTTCAAAAATGAAAAAATAGATAGAGATAAAAGATACAATATAGGAAAAAGCAAAAAAAAAATCACCTCATTGGGGGTAATCTATTTATAAGTCCAATTACTTCATTTAGTGATTTTTTTTAATATTTTTGATTATTTTTGATTTTCTTATCATTTCTTTTTAATACCCACTCGCTCTTTATTATTTTCAGTTACTAATCCTAGTTATTTGATTTATATACTTTTTTTATAGTAAATCCATGAGATAGAATATTCAAAATGGAATATTTCTTTTATTTTATTCTTCATCCAATGACTATACATCCATTATATTTTTATGTAAATAGAGGAAAAACTCTATGCAAAAATGGTGGTTCAATTCTATGTTGTTTAATAGGAAGTTAGAATACAGGTGTGAATTAAGTAAATCAATGGATAGTCTTGGTCCTATTGACTATACCAGTCTAAGCGAAGACCCCAAAATTTTAACCGATATAGATAAAAAAATTCATCGTTGGAATGATAGTGACAATTCTAATTACAGTTATTTTGATTATTTAGTAGATGCCAGTAACATCCAGGATTTCCTATCTGATAAAACTTTTTTAGTTAGGGATAATAAGAGGAACAGTTATTCCATCTATTTCGATATTGAAAATCAAACTTTGGGGATTAACAATGATCATTCTTTTCTAAGTGAACAGGAAGGTTTTTTTTCTAGCTATCTGAATACTATTTCTAAGAATGATAATGATCATTACATGTATGATACTCAATTTAGTTGGAACAATACTATTAATAGTTGCATTAATAGTTGCATTGATAGTTGCATTGATAGTTATCTTCATTCTCAAATCTGTATTGATAGTTTCATTTTAGGTGATATTGACAAATACAATGAAAGTTATTTTTATAGTTACATTTTTGAGAAGGGCAGAAATTGTAGTGAAAGCGATAATTCTAGTTCTAGTATAATAACTAGTACGAATGATACAAATGATAGTGATTCCACTATAGGAGAAAGTTTTAATAATCTCGATGAAAGTCAAAAATATAAGCATTTGTGGATTGAATGCGAAAATTGTTATGGATTAAATTATAAAAAATTTTTGAAATCAAAAATGAATATTTGCGAACACTGTAGATATCATTTAAAAATGGACAGTTCCGATAGAATCGAACTTTCGATTGATTCGGGTACTTGGAATCCTATGGATGAAGACATGGTTTCTCTGGATCCCATTGAATTTCATTCAGAAGAGGAACCTTATAAAGATCGTATTGATTCTTATCAAAGAAAAACGGGATTAACTGAGGCTGTTCAAACAGGTACAGGTCAACTAAATGGTATTCCTGTAGCAATTGGAATTATGGATTTTCAGTTTATGGGGGGCAGTATGGGATCCGCAGTAGGTGAGAAAATCACCCGTTTGGTAGAATATGCTACCAATCAACTTTTACCCCTTATTCTGGTATGTGCGTCCGGAGGAGCGCGTATGCAAGAAGGAAGTTTGAGCTTGATGCAAATGGCTAAAATCTCTTCTGCTTTATATGATTATCAAACAAATAAAAAGTTATTCTATGTATCCATACTTACTTCTCCCACTACTGGTGGGGTGACAGCTAGTTTTGGCATGTTAGGGGATATCATTATTGCCGAACCAAATGCTTATATTGCATTTGCTGGTAAAAGAGTAATTGAACAAACATTGAATAAGGCAGTACCCGAAGGTTCACAAGCAGCTGAATATTTATTCCATAAGGGCTTATTTGATTCAATCGTCCCGCGTAATCTTTTAAAGGGAGTTCTGAGTGAGTTATTTGAATTCCATAATTTCTTTTCTTTGACTAAAAATGAAATGATAAGGCATAGCTAAAAATTCTTTGAATAAGAAAAGGGTATATTATGATATATATATTTATATTGTCTTAGCTATAATCACTAGAATTCCTATATACTAAGTATAAATATATAGGAATTCTAGTGATTATAGACTATCTTTATATAATAATCTAAATAAAAAAAGAAAAATAATAATATATATTAATATTAATAATATATATAAGGTACAATACAAATAGTAAATCGAGGTACCCATTTTATGATAAACTTTCCTTCCATTTTTGTTCCTCTAGTAGGCCTAGTATTTCCGGCACTTGCAATGGCTTCTTTATTTCTTCATGTTCAAAAAAACAAGATTTTTTAGATACAGAAAACAAAGTCAAGAAACAAAGTCAAATTCTGGGGTTTTTTTATTCCCCAATTAGAATACTAAATTCAAAAAAGGGGGAGAGTAATGGGTAGAGAATTTCGCTCAAAAGAAGCACTGGTATATTCTATGACGGAGGCTCGAAGAATAAGCAATTTCTTTTGGGCCTTTATAACTTTTTTAGGTTCATTGGGGTTATTGTTGGTTGCAATTTCCAGTTATGTCGGTATGGATTTTTTATTTTTTTTTGAGGAAATTAGTGATTTTCCATTTATTCCGGACTTTATTTATTTTCCATTTATTCCACAAGGGGCCGCGATGGCTTTTTATGGAATCGCGGGTCTCTTTATTAGTTTTTATTTGTGGTCGATTATTTTTTGGGATGTAGGTGGTGGTTATGATATCTTCCATAAAAAAGACAAAAAAGTACGTTTTGTTCGTTGGGGATTTCCTGGAAAAAATCGTCGTATTATTCTCGAAATACCTATGAACGAGCTTCATTCCATCAGAATAATAACAGGAGTTAAAGAGGGGGGTATTTTTACTCGTACCCTTACTTATGAGAGTATCGTTTATCTGGAAACCATAGAACAGGGGTTTATTCCCTTGACTCGTATTGAAGATAATTTGATTGGGTCAGAAATTGCACATAAAGCTGGCGAATTATCTGTATTTTTGGGTGTACCACTTTTTTACTGATGAGAATTGGACTTAACTAGAAATTAAATTGCACAAAAAGCTTCAGAATTGTCCTATTTATTTGGTGTACCTATTGAAATATTTTGAAAAAAAAAACTTTTTTTTTTTTCAAAATATTTCAATTTTTATAGTTATAGATGGGACGTTATTTGATTTCGAAATCCGACTATTATATTCCTAACCCGAAGTGCTCCTTGGTGGATTCATAAAAAGTAATCATTTTTTCTTCGAATCTTAGCAATTGATATTCTTTCAAAACAAAATTTTTTTCTTCATTTGAATTGACAGTGAATTCTTTCGATTTCTTATTCGATTTATGTATTCTTTTTTCTAAATTAAACAAGGCAAGGACTAACTCCCGAACTGCAAGTAAAAAAAAAGGAGAGAATAGAATATAGATTTATCTATAAGCTCTATGACTTGTAATAGAGCTTATGCTTCATAGAAAGGTTATTATCATATAGAGTTGACGAATGAGATGAAGAGTTGAGTTCATTAAAGACGAAAAATGACAAAAAATCAAAAATTTATTCCCCTTCTATATCTTACATCTATAGTCTTTTTGCCCTGGTGTATCTCTTTCACATTTAAGAAAAGTCTCGAATCTTGGTTTATTAATTGGTGGAATACTAGGCAATCTGAAATTTTCTTGAATGATATTAAAGAAAAGAGTATTCTAAAAAAATTCATAGAATTTGAAGAACTGTTTTTCTTAGATGACATGTTAAAGGAATGTCCGGAAACACATCTACAAAACCTTCGTACTGGAATCTATAAAGAAACAATCCAATTAATCAAAACGCACAACGAAGATCGTATGAATACGATTTTGCACTTCTCGACAAATATAATTTGTTTCTTTATTCTAAGCGGTTATTCTATTCTTGGTAATCAAGAACTTGTTCTTATTAATTCTTTGGTTCGAGAATTTATATATAATTTAAGTGACACAATAAAAGCTTTTTCTATTCTTCTATTAACTGATTTATGTATAGGATTCCATTCAACCCATGGTTGGGAACTAGTGATTGGTTTCGTCTATAAAGATTTTGGATTTGCTCAAAATGAGCAAATTATATCCGGTCTTGTTTCCACTTTTCCAGTCATTTTAGATACAATTTTAAAATATTTTATTTTCCGTTATTTAAATCGCGTATCTCCATCACTTGTAGTGATTTATCATTCAATGAATGATTGACTGAAAAAATGATTCACTTATCCAATTTTAATTGAAAGTTTTTTAACTAAAAACAAAAAAACTTTCCCTTTTCCCTTCTTTTTAATCCCCTTAAACTAAAAAGGGGTTCCCCGCCTTGGATAGGGAACTATGCGAGTGACCTACCTAATCTTATTGTAGAAATTTTCAGGATCAATGATTAGACCATGCAAACTAGAAATGCTTTTTCTTGTATAAAGGAAGGGATTACTCGATCCATTTCCATATCGATCATGATATATATAATAATTCGAGCACCCATTTCAAATGCATATCCAATTTTTGCACAGCAGGGTTATGAAAATCCCCGAGAAGCAACCGGTCGTATTGTCTGTGCCAATTGCCATTTAGCTAATAAGCCCGTGGATATTGAGGTTCCACAAGCGGTACTTCCTGATACTGTATTTGAAGCAGTTGTTCGAATTCCTTATGATATGCAAGTGAAACAAGTTCTTGCTAATGGTAAAAAGGGAGCTTTGAATGTGGGGGCTGTTCTTATTTTACCGGAAGGTTTTGAATTGGCACCCCCCGATCGTATTTCGCCTGAGATTAAAGAGAAGATAGGCAATCTGTCTTTTCAAAACTATCGCCCTACAAAAAAAAATATTCTTGTGGTAGGCCCTGTTCCTGGTAAGAAATATAATGAAATCACCTTTCCTATTCTTTCCCCGGATCCCACTACTAAGAGAGATGTTCATTTCTTAAAATATCCTATATACGTAGGCGGGAACAGGGGAAGGGGTCAGATTTATCTTGACGGGAGCAAGAGTAATAATAATGTGTATAATGCTACAGCAGCAGGTATGGTAAAAAAAATCATACGAAAAGAAAAAGGGGGATACGAAATAACTATAGTGGATGCATTGGATGGGCATGAAGTGATTGATATTATACCTCCAGGACCAGAACTTCTTGTTTCAGAAGGTGAATCTATCAAACTTGATCAGCCATTAACAAGTAATCCAAATGTGGGTGGATTTGGTCAGGGGGATGCGGAAATAGTACTTCAAGATCCGTTACGTGTCCAGGGTCTCTTGTTCTTCTTGGCATCTATTATTTTAGCACAAATCTTTTTAGTTCTTAAGAAGAAACAATTTGAGAAGGTTCAATTGTCCGAAATGAATTTCTAGTCCCGCATATTTATCAACATATTAAACTCGTAAAAATAACTCCATTTTTTTGTTGATAATTTATGTAATTCTATTCTGTATAATAGAATCAAAAAATTATGAAAAGATCTTTGGTTCTGTATAGTACTTTATACTATATTTAAATATTTACTTGTGACGTAATACAAATAAACTCGAGTATGGATATTGTCAAGAAGACTATTTGACTTTGTTTTTTCAACCCCACAATAAATTCGAATAGTATGATTATGACACAGTTTTTTTCAGATTGCTATTTTCTATAATAGAGAGTTCTATTATAGAAATCTTTTTCTATTGTAAAATACAAGAAAATTGGATTCGATACTAAACATAAAATAGATATCTATCTATATAGATAGATAATTTGAAACAAAATAAATCAATTTAAATATGGAAAAGGTACTCTAGGGGGGATTTTTTGTCTTTTCCTAGAGTCCGATTCTTATTCCTTCTTGTTTGTGTCGAAATATAAATATTCTAAAAATATCAATCAAATAATATTTTTTAACCCCTTCCTGAAAAATCCTATATCTTTGTTTCTATTTTTTCCAACTTAGAATATTTGAGCCATATAAGATTTTATTGCATATAATACGTAGTGAACAGATAAAAAGAGAGGGAAT